GATAAAAAATTCCTCAAATTCCTGTAGTATAGTATAAATAGTATAAAGTTTTTTCATTATTGAATTCGGATTAGAAACTCAGGATCAAGTGAAATGTGAGGTTGGTTTTTAATAATTCATGAAGTAGATTATCACAATAAATCTATTGTTTCTAGTTGTAGATTGTAGAAGAGAGGATATTTTTTTTGTTGGAACCCTCTGTTCGTTTAGTTGAAGGAATTGGTTAGTCGTCCAGTAATAAATAAGAATAATAGATAGATAGTATTTAACGAAAGAGCAACGACTAAAAGGATTCAATATTCATGATATATGCATTCTTGGATTAGATTAGTTCAAAAGATTCTTACTTACTGAATTACAAAGGTGAGGCTTTCTAATTTATAATATGTAAATAATATGTAAAAACCAAATATCGAACCTATAAAAGGAAAGATAAAAAAAGGAAAGATAAAATAAAGGAAGGATAATACAATAGGAATGACTAGTCTTAAAATCTAGCAAAATACGGATTTTCTTTTTTGAGTGATCATGTGATGATTTTCTTGTCATTCGAAATATTAATACTATTTGAATGAATCTCCTGCTGAATTTAATGAGTTAAAATTAAAGTTTATTAAAGTAAAGGGTGTTATAAAGTCACTATTCGTTACTAAAAAAATAAATTCGATACAATAAAAAAAGGATCCAAATCAAAAACTTTCAGTTCATATTTTTGGTTATTCTTATAGTGGTCAAAAATAGAAACTTAGGTAAGTGTTTTCTAAGCATATGTATAAAAAGAACATATTTCCTTTATTCCCTATTATGCTTACTATAACTAGTTATTTCGGTTTTCTACTAACGGCTTTAACTATAACCTCAGCTTTATTTGTTGGTATGAGCAAGATAGGACTTATTTGATTTGAAATTCTAAATTTATTAAATATAAAATTCATAAAAAGTGGCACAAGATAAGGAATACATGGAATCCCACAGAATGATTTCTTTTTATGAATTTTATTCATTGAGATTCAAAGGCAATTCGGATTAATATTTAGAGATATATATTATTATCCTCCGGTTTCCCCTTTCAAACAAATTGAAATGATTGAAGTTTTTCTATTTGGAATTGTATTAGGTCTAATTCCTATTACTTTGGCTGGATTATGCATAACTGCGTATTTGCAATACAGACGTGGCGATCGGTTGGACCTTTGATTAATTAAAATCCCTTTTTTGATTGGTTTCCTCCTTTCTTTAACTTGAATCCGCAGGAGTTCAAATTCAGATTGCTGTTTAAGTTAGTGAAGTTATTTTATTTAGTATAGTTTGACCTAACAAGAATGAAATCACGCTCTGTAGGATTTGAACCTACGACATTGGGTTTTGGAGACCCACGTTCTACCGAACTGAACTAAGAGCGCTTTTTTATTATGGTTTTATTATGGAAAGGGTGTTCTTTTTGTAACTCTAATACATCTTGAATGCATATACTACGATATATAGTATCATAAATTTAGAAATTCTTATTAGTATTTCTAAATTTAATGGATCTTAAGAGATCCCCCCGTTCCGCTCATAGAAAAAGTAATAGGCAGGGATGACAGGATTTGAACCTGTGACATTTTGTACCCAAAACAAACGCGCTACCAAACTGCGCTACATCCCTTTCAATTGGGCTACAGTATCATTTTAGAGAATCCCAGTCTTCGTTTCCATATCGTTATCATTATTTCTTTCATTGATATGCACAATTTTTATTTTCTGCTTTTTGATCTCATTTTCTATAACATATAATAACATAAAAGACTTATATACATCGAAAACCCACTGTAAAATAAATGAATAATTTTCAGGAATGTTCAGGAAGAAAGGGCATATTTTTCTGTTTTAAGAAAAGGAAAGTTTATCTGCCGAATGCTTGTACATTTTAATTAGGAATTCCGCCTATAAATATAAGCGGTTCTTAACTACATATACATAGGATCAGAATGTATTTCAATAAAAATAAAAAAGGAGGATTTTCAATGCGAGATCTAAAAACTTATCTCTCCACGGCACCGGTACTAAGTACTCTATGGTTTGGATCTTTGGCGGGTCTATTGATAGAGATCAATCGATTTTTCCCAGATGCATTGATATTCCCTTTTTTTTCATTCTAGTTATTGACACGGGAAGTGGTGACGAAGATTCGAGATATAATTTCTCTTCCCCTTTATTTTTAGAATTGAATTTCGAGTTAGTAATTTCTATTTTTTTGTTCCTTTCTGCATTTCGGATTGGAAATAGAAGAGTTGCGTGAATCAAAAATCAACAAGGGGGTTCCTGGCCAAAGGTGGTAAAGATGCCCGCGTAACGGTTATTTTAGAGTGTATCAGCTGTGTCCGAAAAGGTCTTAATAAGGAATCCGCGGGTATTTCCAGATATATTACTCAAAAGAATCGACAGAATACGCCCGGTCGATTGGAATCACTAAAATTCTGTCCCTGTTGTTTCAAACATACAGTTCATGGGGAGGTAAAGAAATCGATTACATGAGTTTCCATATGACCCCCTTACCAGGAAAAAATGACATCATTATCATCATTATATAATATAGAATGTTCTATTTATATATATCTATATATAATATAACAAATATAAAAATAAATCCTATTTCTTAATTTGAATTCATTTGAATCTGTCGGAAATAGGATTTCGGGATAAGGAATCAAACAATTATGGATAAATCCAAACGACGCTTTCTTAAATCCAAACGATCTTTTCATAGTCGATTGCCCCCGGTGGGGGATCGAATTGCTTATAGAAACATGAGTTTAATTAGTCGATTTATCAGTGAACAGGGAAAAATATTATCTAGACGAGTAAATAGGTTGAACTTGAAACAACAACGATTAATTACTATTGCTATAAAACAAGCTCGTATTTTATCTTCATTACCCTTTCTTAATAATGAGAAACAATTTGAAAGAGCCAAGCCCGCCCCTAGAACTTCAGGCCTTGGAACCAAAAAAAAATAGGCTTATTCTTCAATTGAATCCAAATTACAATCCGAACTCAAACGCAGATTTTTGTTTTATTCGAAAAATTGGAGAATCCAAATTTTTTTGTCGTGTCATAATAAAAAAATAGCGGAAGCAATCTTTTTTTTTATTGAGCATGTTCTTAATATTTTAGATTCTCATATTTTATTAAATCTTATCATATTTTAATCCTATGTTTTTATCATAGTAATTTCGTTTCTTTCGACTCTACTTTCCCGGAGTTTATTCTCCGGGGAACGTTTTAAATCATTCCGACGCATTTCTTCCAATCTCCTTATTTTATGATCTCATTGAAAATTATATAAAGACAATTACTATTTGATATAGCTATTTGTGCCAGTATTTTACGATTAAGAAACAATTGCTTCTTGTGCAGATCATGTATTAATTTACTATAACTATGCGAGACCCTATTCCCGCGAATTACTGCGTTTATTCGAAGGATCCACAAACGACGAAAATCCCTCTTTTGTCTATCCCTATCCCGATGAGCCGAAACCAACGCTCTTATTTTCTGTTGAGTAATAGTTCGAGTAAGCCTTGAATGAGCTCCTCGAAAGCTTGCTGCAAATAAACGAATTTTTTTTCTACGCCTCCGAGCTATATATCCTCGTATAATTCTGGTCATTGACTAAATGGAACTTTGGTTAATAACTAATGAATTTCTTTTCTTTCAGTTATTCTTCTTCCTGTCTATTAATAACAAAACGGTTTGCCCAATGTATAAAATAAAAATTCCAACGGCTTTTGCTACTATAACCTTTCCCTCCCGACCACAATATATATATATATTTATATATTTATATATTTTTCTAGGCATTTCACCTCAAAATAAGAAGGTATTAGATGTCAGAAATATCTATATATCTATATATAGAATCTATAGAAATGGATCAAATAAATGGATAAAGTAAATGGTAGGTTACATCGTTTCTATGGTTACTTCTTAAATTAAACGGTGAGGTCCTCTCTATACACCGGAGCCCCCTTCCCCTTACATTTAACAAGGTTATTAGTCACTTGTACAGTTCACATTGCTCTACCTATGAATTATCTAGTAATAGATCTTTCACAAAAAGATCTACTTGTATAGTAACGGTATTTAATTATGAAGGTTAGCTGGGTAGCTGATCCTGTTAGTCCGTTCGTTCTTGCAAGAATGCGAGCATTAAGTTAAAATTAAAAAGGATCTCCCCGCTTAATGAAATAAGCATTTGCTACCGCTGGGGAATTTTTTCTTATCGTAAATTGAGGTGAGTAGATTTACACCAACAGAAAACCATAAGTTTCATACACAAACGATAAGGATATGATAGATTTTTTTATTTTTAGATTTAGATAGTGAATATAGTTCTTCGATTCTATCCTATTCACGGGTACCGATAGTTGATACTGGAATCTTTTTTTCTTTTGTATGCTATATAGGATTTGAACGAGTCGCACATACACCCTAGTACATGTTCCTCGGCGCTGAGGACATCCCCTAAGAGCAGGGGATTTTGTGACATTTCTGATTGGCTGTCTTGTATTTCTAATAAGTTGTTTAATAGTTGGCATGATGACTCATATATATAGAATGGGCTGGTTTCGATCGATCCTAACCAGATAATTATGAATGCCTTTTAGTTTTTAGTTAATAGAATTTTAAATTCAGTAAGAAGATAAAATACCCAATCAGGATATTTGCGTGAAATACAGGGTAGTTTCATTCATCCGCTACAAGATCAACAATTCCATGAGCTTGGGCCTCTGTTGCTGACATAAACACATCCCTTTCCATGTCTTCTGATACAACCCATAAGGGTTTACCCGTTCTTTGTACATAAACCTCTGTCAGGGTTTCGCGCAATTTCAGAAGTTCTTCCGCTTCTAGGACAAATTCTACTGTTTGTGCCTCAAAATAAGAACTAGCAGGTTGGTGAATCATTACCCTGATGATGTGACATAATAAAAAGTCATTCTATTTCTCATAATGAGGTGAAGAAAAAAGATAAAATTGAACAACCGTACAGGCATCTTTTGCACATTGCATACGGCTCTACGATGTAATTTACTTTAACTTTCCATCGAAGAAAGATAAAAACTATCAGACCTAGATCTGTAAATTTTCCAATTTGCCACCTTTACTTTCTTTTCCCGAGCTAAAAAAACATAATATGATGGCCCCGTTGCTTTATATATTTATTTCATCTATAAGCCGGCAATCCCAAAGTTTCTTTTTGATTTACCCAAATAAAATAAGGGAAAAAGAATCAACTCTCTTTTTTTCGTACTCTTTATATAGTACTCTTTCAGAACATCAAGATTGTTCAGAGTCTCCCCGTGTGAAAACAAAAAAGTTTAAAAGTTTGTGCCGCTGAAACAAACTCCCGATAGATAAAAACGGAGATATTTTTTAATATCATACTAGTCTTTCAATACATAATCTAATGTTTTGGTTTTGAAAAAGAATAAAAAATTTTTCCATATCGAATTCGAAGTGCCATGCTATTATTACTTAATATTACTAATATTCCTATTTTATATGTCGAAGGCATAGTTTTCTTTTTTCTATCAAATAAAAAACTCATTGGCGCCAAGCGTGAGGGAATGCTAGACGTTTGGTAATAGCTCCTCCGACCAGGAGAAAAGATCCCATTGAAGCGGCTAATCCCATGCATATTGTATGTACATCTGGTCGCACAAATTGCATAGTATCATAAATAGCAACTCCAGGTATTACCCACCCGCCCGGAGAGTTTATAAAAAAATAAAAATCTTTGGTATCATTCTCTATACTGAGATATACCATAAGACTAATAAGTTGATTAGAGATCTCACTATCAACCCCTTGGCCTAAAAAAAGGAATCTTTCTCGATAAAGTCGGTTAATTAGGATCAAATTGTATCCCTTCGGAACCATACATGCACCTTTTGATGCATACGGTTCAAAAAAATTGGGGAAAAATCAATGTGTATATTTCCGCCACTTTCTTTTTTCATAGCGGGTTCTTTCTAACAAAAGCACTTTTTTTCTTAAATATTTCAAGAAAGCTTAGTTTTTTCCTTTTACCTAGAATTAGAATATAAAAAAGGAGCCGTTAAACTTATCGAACGAACTTTTCATTGATGTATTGTTTCACCGATATTCAATTTAAATCACGATGTTATTTTCTTGTTACTGAATGGGCCTCTTAAATTTTTTTAGGTTTATGCTCTACTCCGGGTAAAGATCCGCCCGATTTTTATTTGCATATATAGGACAAATGCTCCGAATACCATTACCATTTCTTTTTGCTTTGCAAAACCCTTGCTTTTTTTTTTCAATTCATTTCATTCATATCTTCTGCAAAGTATTCAACATATTCGTCATATCACTCGATTGAGTAAGAGTTTTCGATTTCTCCTATGAAATCATTCAAGTGAAAATCGTAGATATATTTTTTTCTAAACGGAGCCTGTATACTTCATTTTATTGGTTCGACCAAGTCAACCATAAAATATTTTAATTGTAATTGATAATATTAATCTTTAATCCGAACCCCCCCAAAAAAAAACGGATCTAATTAATTGTGCTTCACGCTTCAATTTTTTGATGATTCAATCAATCATTTTACATTTTAGGGTGAAACATAGGATATCTCGATCGGTAAAGATAACGGGGAAATCCCATATGACCCAAGATATCTGACAAGCCACACTATATGTCAATCCAAGTTGAATATTCCTCTCCAGGAAGTCGAAAGGGTACTCTTGGAACACCAATAGGCATGAAATAAAAAAATAAGGACTTTAAGAACTCTATTTCACTTTGATGTGGAAACGTAACAATGGGTTTATTGTCTTCATAATATTAGCCTTTATCATAAAAAAATCTGTAGATTCGAAAGGTTTAATATATTTAATATAAAATAAAGAAAACAAAATGAATCCGAGTAAAGTAAAATGTTTACGAATAAGCGGGTTCTTCGAAATAGGGGCACATTCGCTCATAGAAAGTGGTATTAACCCTTCATTGCGTATTATTACTTATTAGGTATAAAATAAATCTGTTTCTCTTTGTTCCTACAAACAGAATTGTTTCGTTATTACTAACAGAATACCAACAGAATAGAAAAACTTGTTTCGAGATAATCTACTGAAAGGGGAGAGGTCCGTAGTCTTTTCCAATGCAATAAAATTAAATTTTTTCTTTGATATTTGATAAAGTAAGGGGTATTTCCATGGGTTTACCTTGGTATCGTGTTCATACCGTCGTATTGAATGATCCCGGTAGGTTAATTGCTGTCCATATAATGCATACAGCTCTGGTTTCTGGGTGGGCCGGTTCGATGGCTCTATATGAATTAGCAGTTTTTGATCCCTCTGACACAGTTCTTGATCCAATGTGGAGACAAGGTATGTTCGTTATACCCTTTATGACCCGTTTAGGAATAACCAATTCATGGAGTGGTTGGAGTATCACAGGAGGGGCTATAACGAATCCAGGTATTTGGAGTTACGAAGGCGTGGCGGGGGCACATATTGCATTTTCTGGTTTGTGCTTCTTGGCAGCTATTTGGCATTGGGTATATTGGGATCTAGAAATCTTTTTTGATGAACGTATAGGAAACCCCGCTTTGGATTTGCCCAAGATATTTGGAATTCATTTATTTCTCTCAGGAGTGGCTTGCTTTAGTTTTGGTGCATTTCATGTAACCGGCTTGTATGGTCCTGGGATATGGGTTTCTGACCCTTATGGACTAACTGGAAAAGTACAACCCGTAAATCCGGCATGGGGTGTGGAAGGTTTTGATCCTTTTGTTCCAGGAGGCATAGCCTCTCATCATATTGCAGCAGGGACATTGGGGATATTAGCGGGCCTATTCCATCTTTGTGTCCGCCCGCCCCAACGTCTATACAAAGGATTACGTATGGGCAATATTGAAACCGTTCTTTCCAGTAGTATTGCTGCTGTTTTTTTTGCCGCTTTTGTAGTTGCTGGAACTATGTGGTATGGTTCAGCAACTACACCGATCGAATTATTTGGCCCCACTCGTTATCAATGGGATCAGGGATACTTCCAGCAAGAAATATATCGAATAGTTGGCACTGGGCTCTCTGAAAATAAAAGTTTATCGGAAGCTTGGTCTAAAATTCCTGAAAAATTAGCCTTTTATGATTACATCGGCAACAATCCGGCAAAGGGGGGGTTATTTAGAGCGGGCTCAATGGACAACGGAGATGGAATAGCTGTTGGATGGTTAGGACACCCCATCTTTAGAGATCAAGAAGGGCGTGAACTTTTTGTACGTCGTATGCCTACTTTTTTTGAAACATTTCCAGTCGTTTTGATAGACAGAGACGGAATTGTTAGAGCGGATGTTCCTTTTAGAAGGGCAGAATCGAAGTATAGTGTCGAACAAGTAGGTGTAACTGTTGAGTTTTATGGTGGCGAACTCAATGGAGTCAGTTATAGTGATCCTGTTACTGTTAAAAAATATGCTCGACGCGCTCAATTGGGTGAAATTTTTGAATTTGATCGTGCTACGTTGAAATCCGATGGCGTTTTTCGTAGCAGTCCAAGAGGTTGGTTTACTTTTGGGCATGCCTCGTTTGCTTTGCTCTTTTTCTTCGGACATATTTGGCATGGCGCTAGAACCCTGTTCCGAGATGTTTTTGCTGGTATTGACCCGGATTTGGATGCTCAAGTAGAATTTGGAACATTCCAAAAACTTGGGGATCCAACTACAAGAAGACAGGTAGTCTGATACAATATTTTTCGCTTCTATTTTATTTTCTTTGGGGGATTTGACATAGGTAGGGTACTAGAGAAATATTGATTTGAATCATTGTCCTTTCTTTGACGCCCGCTCTTTCTTTCTCCGGGATATAATCCCTAATAAACATAACCAGGTATGGAAGCTATAATTGTAAACTACGATTGAATCTATGGAAGCATTGGTTTATACATTCCTTTTAGTCTCGACTCTAGGAATTATTTTTTTCGCTATCTTTTTTCGAGACCCGCCTAAAGTTCCAACAAAACTAAAAAGATGAAATTCTTTTAATTATCTCAATTGAAGTAATGAGCCCCCAATAAATATTAGGGGGCTCATTACTTCAACTAGTCCCCGTGTTCGTCGAATGGATCTCTTAGTTGTTGAGAGGGATGCCCAAAAGCGATATATAAGGCGTACCCAGTAAAACTTACAAGTAAACCAGATATAGAGATGGCAACTAGGGTTGCTGTTTCCATTGTTATATAATTTCAAGATCCCAATAGATCTATGATAAGATCGTTTATTTACAACATAATGGTATACAAAGTCAACAGATCTTAATGAATACACTAGGATTTATGCCTACACAAACCATTGAGGTTAGTTCTAAATCTGTTTCAAAACGAACTAACACAGGGACGTTGTTAAAACCATTGAATTCGGAATATGGTAAAGTAGCTCCTGGGTGGGGAACTACCCCTTTGATGGGTGTCGCAATGGCTCTATTTGCAATATTTCTATCTATTATTTTGGAAATTTATAATTCTTCCGTTTTGCTGTATGGAATTTCAATGAATTAGATCCATAAGAGCTACGAAATCTTAGCTTTGCAATACTGCAGGAATCTTTTAGGTCTTGAATTTCTAGTCCATTCTATTTTGGTAGTTCGATCGTGGAATTTCTTTTTTTGTACTGTATTTCCAGAATATGAGTGTGTGACTTGTTATAATGGATTCTATTGATAATACAGAGAACGGGTCTGTCATCTTTCTTGATAGAGGTGGTTCTACGCCGTCGGATATTTATTCTAGTATCTGGAACACGGAATATATGAAATAAATCAAGAAATATTGGAACTATGATTCATACTTAATATTCATACCTTATGGCCGGACTACAAAAAATTTTCAAAAATAAATAAAGTTAGAGTTAGAAATTGAAATTATAAACGGTTTTTATTCTTTCAAGCTTCTATTTATGCTTAGTTTGTCCAAAAGACAAATGTGTGTGTGTTTTTTTTTTATTTTTAGTCATTATATCGATTCAGTAAATAAGTGATGATCCTATGGTTTTTACTCATGGAATCTTTGTTTGGTCTTAGCTTGGCTTGGAGATTTTATTGAATCATGGTGGTTATAGTATGAGTCTGAGGTTTCAATCGATTCATAGAGTCCGAACAAGAGAAATTCCTATCAATAATAAAGAACATAATAGTAAAACTAGATTCTATTTATTTATATTTTATTTATATTATGTATGCAAACAAAAATAACAAATCAAATAAATAGGTAAAGAGAAAATTCAAGAAGCCCGTAACGATCAACATACGAATGAGCCGACTTGATATTGTGGCATTATCATCACAAAAAAAAAGAGCTTTCGGATTTTATTCCTTTCTATCTTTAGAGAAAAGAAAAAATCGGAGGATTAAGAAGTTTCAAACATTTTATTACATATCCGTTGCAATCAGTATTGAGATGGTTCTGCTTGAGCTGTACGAGATAAAATTTTCATATACAGTTCTAAGAGAGGGAGTTTCCTTGGTTTACCTATCTCAATAAAATCTATGATTGGTTCGAAGAACGTCTCGAGATTCGGGCGATTGCAGATGATATAACTAGTAAATATGTTCCTCCTCATGTCAATATATTTTATTGTCTAGGAGGAATTACGCTTACTTGTTTTTTAGTACAAGTAGCTACGGGATTTGCGATGACCTTTTACTATCGTCCGACCGTTACTGAGGCTTTTGCCTCTGTTCAATACATAATGACTGAAGCTAAGTTTGGTTGGTTAATCCGATCAGTTCATCGATGGTCGGCAAGTATGATGGTACTAATGATGATCCTGCACGTATTCCGTGTGTATCTCACGGGTGGATTTAAAAAACCTCGCGAATTGACTTGGGTTACAGGTGTGGTTCTGGCTGTATTGACCACATCTTTTGGTGTAACTGGTTATTCTTTACCTCGGGATCAAATTGGTTATTGGGCGGTAAAAATTGTAACAGGTGTACCTGAAGGTATTCCTGTAATAGGATCGCCTTTGGTAGAGTTATTACGCGGAAGTGCTAGTGTGGGACAATCCACTTTGACTCGGTTTTATAGTTTACACACTTTTTTATTGCCTCTTCTTACTGCCGTATTTATGTTAATGCACTTTTCAATGATACGTAAACAAGGTATTTCGGGTCCTTTATAAAGAAGATAGATTCTAGAGAAGATAGATCACAGCAGCTATTTGGAATAAATCGTTTATCACTTGGTGGAAGAACAATAAGTTTTCATTGCTACGAGTATGGATTATTGAAAAGAATAAGACATGTATTTGGATATTTCTCTTCAACTCTGTACTGTAATATTTGTTATTTGATACGAATAGTTGAAGTGAATTCTCCGAAGAGAATAAAGTGGATTATGGCAGTGTGTGACTTGAACTACTGATTTGGCCGTGCAGACATATACTCTTATCTATCTGCCACATTGTAATTCATAACCAAACGTGTTCTTGTTTCAACCACCGGCGTAAGCTCGCGTAAGCCGGTTCGCTTGAAGATAATCTTTTCTATGATCCACAGACAGACCTAAGTCGTGTTGTGCATAGGCTTCGTAAGATCCAGTAGAATAAGTGATGGGGTAGCATAATCAAGATTTTGTTTTATCTATTTCACTAATAGTATGAAAATGCATTCATTTCTTCTGCATTGATTCGATTTATAACATTATCGGAGTGAAACAAGGGATCTAAAGAAAAACGGAGGCTACACTTTGTTAGTAACAAGTAAAACCTTTCCTTTGCATGTAAAAAGTCTCCCAATATCTTGGGTATAAATACAAATATCGAGGTTTGAGACGGCCCAGAAAGCATTTTTTATCATGATCAACTTTTAAGCCTATTGGGGTGTTGAGTATTTACCTGTAAGAACGGAATTTGTTGCGATGAATGGCTAGATAGTTATAACTGTGGAAAAGGAATGGAATCTGGTAAAAGTTTTCTTACATATATTACATATAAACATTCATATCTGTGTAGATGTGTATAACATATATATATAATATAAATTAGAATATAAATTTTAATAACATTTCTTTTTTGGGTCCTTTTAATTCTTTTGCTCGAGCCGGATGATGAAAAATTATCATATCCGGTTCCTTCGGGGGGTGGATCTATCAAAATTCACCTATCCCAATAACAAAAAAACCTGATTTAAATGATCCTGTATTAAGAGCTAAATTGGCCAAGGGGATGGGCCATAATTATTACGGAGAGCCCGCATGGCCAAATGATCTTTTATATATTTTTCCGGTCGTAATTCTAGGAACTATTGCATGTAACGTGGGCTTAGCGGTTCTAGAACCATCAATGATTGGTGAACCCGCAGATCCTTTTGCAACTCCTTTGGAAATATTACCAGAATGGTATTTCTTTCCCGTATTTCAAATACTTCGTACAGTACCCAATAAATTATTGGGCGTTCTTTTAATGATTTCAGTACCTGCGGGATTATTAATAGTACCTTTTTTGGAAAATGTTAATAAATTCCAAAATCCATTTCGTCGTCCAATAGCGACAACCATATTTTTGATTGGTACCACAATAGCCCTTTGGTTGGGCATTGGAGCAACATTACCTATTGATAAATCCTTAACTTTAGGTCTTTTTTAAATTGATTCAATTGTAAAAAAAAAGATTAATTATATATCAATATATAATATAATGTGTGTATCTAGGGAATAACTGTTTCAAATTGAATTCTCTCCCTAGATACATCTGTTTAATTAGATTCAGGATCTATTCCGAATATAGGAATTGTGCTAAAACGCTTTTTTAGTTTTATAATTTTATAAATTATAAAAAGATGAAAATAGATTTAAAATATATTGTTTGGTAAATCAATTTTGAAATGCTCTTCTAGAATATCCCATATCTGTTTTACATCTGCTATGTGAAAATGCTCTATTTTCATAAGATCTTCTTGACTCTTATTCAAAAAGTCCAACAATGTATGTATATTTGAACTCTTGAGGCAATTATAGATCCTAGGGGACAATTCTAATTGATCAATATAAATATATTTCAATGCTATTTTTTCTTTGTTTGTCCTTAGTTTAGTGAATCTATCATTAAGGGTAAAAAGAGGGAAAGTAATTTTGTGTTTATTGTCCTCTAAATGTAAGCTTTGTTCTTCCACATGTAGAAAAGGGATAAATAAATCAACTAAGTTTCGGGAGGCTTCATGAAGTGCTTCTTTCGGAGTTAAACTACCATTTGTCCATATTTCGATAAAAAGTATCTCTTGTTTTTCATTCCCATAGGAATGAATGCTATGATTCACATTTTGAACAGGCATGAATACCGCATCTATAGGATAATTTTCGTCTTGAAAATTATTTAACGTTTTTATACGATATCGACGATTCCGCTCGATTTGTAATCCAATACAAAATTCAATGGGTTCTGTCAAACTAGCTATATACTGTGTATTATCAATGATTTCCACAAAAGGCGGCGAAATGATGTCTTGAGCAGTTACACACCTCGGGCCCCTGACACAAATAGATGCATCACAAGTTCCATACAGATTACTTCTCAATACAACCCTTTTCAAATTCATTAAAATTTCATGTACTGATTCTTGAATACCTACTATGGTAGAATATTCGTGTGGGATTTTCTCAGATTTTGCACGTGTGATACACGTTCCGTCTATTTCTCCAAGCAAAGCTCTTCGCATCGTAATGCCTATTGTGTCGGCTTGACCTTTCATAAGTGGAGACAGAACAAAACGTCCATAATAAAAACGCTTATTGTCTACTCTTGATTCAACACACTTCCACTGTAATGCCCGAGCGGCTACTGTTACTTTCTCTCGAACCATATTATTTGCTCAGATCATTGAATCGTTTATTTCTCTTGAATTCTTTTCAATGTTTATTTCTAAACACGTCTTTTTTTAGGAGGTCTACAGCCATTGTGTGGCATAGGGGTTACATCTCGTACAAAACTTAATAGCATACCACTTCTACGAATAGCCCGTAATGCTGCATCTCTGCCAAGACCGGGGCCCTTTATCATGACTTCCGCTCCTTTCATACCTCGTTCCGCTACAGTATGAATGACGTTTTCCGCTGCGGTTTGCGCAGCAAATGGTGTCCCTCTTTTTGGACCCTTGAATCCACAAGTACCGGCAGAGGACCACGAAACCACCTGACCTCGTACATCTGTAACAGTTACAATGGTATTGTTGAAACTTGCTTGAACATGAATAACTCCCTTTTGTATTCTACGTTCATTCTTAGATAAACCAATACGTGCATTCCTACGCGAACCAATTTTTGATATAGGTTTTACCATATTGTATCATTTCATAAATATGAGTTGTTTATAAATATATGGATATATCCATTTCATGTTAAAAAGGGATGTTTTTTTTGTTATTATTATATTCTTTTTTTTTTTATTCATTAGAATTTGTATATCGGGTCTTTTCAAGATTTCTTTATTAGAAAGATTATCCTTGTCTTTGTTTATGTCTCGGGTTGGAACAAATTACTAGAATTCGTCGTCGCCTCCGGATCAATCGACATTTTTCACAAATTTTACGAACAGAGGCTCTTATTTTCATATTTTGCATTCCTTACTTTACTTTAATTTCGAATCCGTTTTTTGGTTGGAAGAAATTTATATTTATAATTTATATTTCAATTTAAATTAGAACATCAAATTGTGTCTTCACGAAAGGAATGTGGAAATTGAAAAAGCGATCTAATCCTTTGAATCCTTGTTGCATAGTCTATAAATTATACGTCCTTTGGTTAAATCATAACGACTTATTTCAATTTTTACTCTATCACCTGGCAGTATCCGTATAAAACTACGTCGGATCCTTCCTGAAACATAACCTAGAATTAGATCTTCATTATCTAAACGAATCCGAAACATACCATTGGGAAGTGATTCAATAATTAAACCCTCATGAATCCATTTTTGTTCTTTCATTCCAAGTAAAACCCCTTGAATTATTAAGTAATGAAGTAGGAGTGATATTAGACAACTGACAACTCGTTTTCTTTTTTCTCACAAATAGGAAGTTTTGGATCCAATTCGGATATCAGAAAGAATTACCATATATAATACAAAATTTCTCCACCGATTCTTTCTAATCGAGCCTCTCGGTCTGTCATTATACCTCTCGAGGTAGAAAGAATTACAATCCCCATCCCACTTAAAATTCTAGGAATTCGTTGATAGTTGGAATAGATTCGTAGACCAGGACGGCTGATTTCTTTTAAATTCAAAATTTTTCTTCTATATGGGTTTTTCCTATTCTTTCGATGTCGTAGGGTTGAAATCAAAAAATCTTTGTTGCTTTCCCCATGTTTTTTCACGTTTTCGATAAAACCTTCTCGTAAAAGTATTTTAACAAAGTTTTCAGTGATGTAAGTCGATGCTATTCGAACCGTTCCTTTTCTATTCATGTCAGCATTTCGTATAGAGGTTATTATATCAGCACTAGTGCCCCTACCCATTGATGAACAAATACCTCGAATTTTTATATAATCAACATGGTATTTCTTATTTCTTTTTTTCATTTTTAAATAGGAAATAAAGGCATATGCGTGAAACATAATTTATTAATGAATTTCTTTCATTCAAATATCCGACTATAAAATTATAATACCTCGGGAGCTAATGAGACTATTTTAGTAAAATTTAAATGTCTCAATTCCCTGGCAATCCCACCAAAAATTCGAGTTCCTTTTGGATTGCCTTCTGGATCAATGACAACCGCAGCATTATCATCATATCGTATTATTATACCATTTTCACGTTTGAGTTCTTTACAAGTACGGACAATTACAGCCCTAACCACTTCTGATCTTTTTAAGGGCATATTGGGCATTGCGTCTTTGATCACAGCAAGAATAATGTCACCAATATGAGCATATCGGCGATTGCTAGTTCCTAGAATTCGAATACACATCAATTCTCGAGCTCCGCTATTGTCCGCTACATTTAAATGAGTCTGAGGTTGAATCATAATTTTTAGAATCCCTTATTTCAATCAAGGCGAATAAAATAAATATTGTTTGTCCAGAAAAATATATTTGCGATTTTTTTTTCATACCAAAGCATTTTTTAGTTATACATTTCTATCGTGAAATAATGAATTGAGTTCGTATAGGCATTTTGGACGCCGCTATTGAAATGGCCTTTCTGGCTATATTTTCTGTTACTTCGCCTATTTCATAAAGTATTCGACCTGGTTTAATGACCGCTACCCAATATTCGGGGGATCCTTTCCCCGAACCCATACGTGTTTCTATCGGTTTTAATGTAATCGGTTTGTCTGGAAATATACGTACCCATACCTTTCCACCCCGACGTACATTTCGTGACATTGCTCGTCGTCCTGCTTCTATTTGCCTAGATGTGATCCAAGCGGGTTCAAGTGCCTGAAGAGCATATTTACCAAAACAAATACGATTGCCTCGATAAGATATTCCCTTCATTCTTCCTCTATGTTGTTTACGGAATCTGGTTTTTGGGGGGTTATAGTTGATGCTTGGTTCTCCCAATTCCATCTCTACTACAGAACCGGACATGAGAGTTTCTTCTCATCCAGCTCCTCGCGAATGAAAAAGAGTATTCAAAAATTTTTAATTTTTAATTAAGATATACATGTATTTAATAAGATATACATGTATTTAATGAATAATACACTAAATCTGGGGATTTTGTGAGATTTCATGTAATTTAGTAGGAATTTTTATATCTTGTTTGAATATATAACTAAACAGATCGATGTTATAGATAATGGCGTTTTTTATAATGTTATAACAAACTATTTTATTTTGTTTTGCCTTTTATCCTGTCAAATCGTCCAAAATTTAGAAATCCAATAAAATAAAACTTTGAAAACTTTCGCGGGCGAATATTTACTCTTTCAATATCTAGTTCAGTCTTAGGGGCAGTTCACGCTCTCTCAACATACTTGATGGTTTGTTCCGCCATCCCGCTCATGAAAATCTTGTTTTCCATAAAATTTTATGTATTCACGGGTTCCGTCGTTCCCATCGTCTCGAAATTAATATTTAATGGTTAGGTCTTAATTTCACACCGGAGCTCCTAATGAAATTCGTTTTTGAGTCAATATTCTTAGTCTTTATTGGCTCGAAGCTCTGTCTTTATTATTTTTTTTATAGGAACAAATTCATCGATGAATTGGTATTGATGCTTTATTACTTTTTATTTATGAAATGACTCATAGACCTTACATTTGGAATCATATATCATTGATATTTTTTTTATTTCTTTCCCTCATCCTTTCTTCCACTTAGCCAAACTTTTTTATATTTATATTTAACTTCCCAACTCATAATCAGATTGCCCTTTCTTTTGTTTATGCAAAAATGATTTCAGTTGCTACAACGATATGATACATATACCATATCTTGACTTGTTTTTTGGAGCTCAGATAATACGGAGCGATGGGTTTTTTATTAATTCTGTAGT